AATTTTGTACCTTGTGTATCAGGGAGAATCTATTTAAGTTAATAATAGTTAAATATCTCGAAATAAAATATAGCTAATTTTATAAAAAATTTTTTGTAGAAAATAAATTTTAAATATAAAATTAAAGGTGAAACGCTAATCGAGTTTTATTATATCTAGTTTTTTAAAAATAAATTTAATTTAATTTTTATATGTACCAAATATAAAATTTAAGTGTAGGAGGGATTAGCTTCTTATAAATTTGAATAATAAAGAGTTAATAGACAAAGTTGGTTGGTGAATTAAGCTTAAGAGTAGCTATATTAATAAAGTGTTTTAGCTAAATTAAAACTGAAAAATATTTATAAAAACTTTTTGTAGTATTAGAAAATTAATTAAAATAAGGATAGTTAAGTTATAATGATTCTATTAGTAAAAATTTATTGTAAGAAAAAGCATTAAAATAGTAAGAATTATTTAAAGTTTTTGTGACAGTATAGAGGAACTCGGCAAATAATTTCTTTGCCTGTTTATCAAAAACATGTCTATTTGGAGATATAAAAAGTTTAACCTGCCCACTGATTAATAGTATTAAATGGCCGCGGTATTTTGACCGTGCAAAGGTAGCATAATCGTTAGTTTTTTAATTGGAATCTTGTATGAATGGTTGGACAAAAGAAAGTCTGTCTTTACACTGTTTACTGAATTTAACTTTTAAGTGAAAAGGCTTAAATAAATTAAAGGGACGATAAGACCCTATAAAGCTTAATATTAAAATTTTATTTGGTTGAATTTTTAATTATAAGAACTTAGTAACTAAATTTATTTTATTGGGGTGATAAGAGTAAAATGATTATTAACTGCTTAATCTCAAATACACTTATAGGTGATTAAATTTTTAAATGATCCTAATTAAAGATTAAAAGTTCAAGTTACTTTAGGGATAACAGCGTTATTTTTCTTAAGAGTACTTATCGAAAGAAAAGTTTGCGACCTCGATGTTGAATTAAAATGTCTTTATAATTGCAGCAGTTATAAGAGTGGGTCTGTTCGACCTTTAAAATTTTACATGATTTGAGTTCAAACCGGCGTGAGCCAGGTTGGTTTCTATCTTTTAATTAGAAAAAGATTATTTTAGTACGAAAGGATTAAATAATTAAAATTATTTTAAAGTGTGATTACTATTTTGGCAGATAATATGTGTTGGATTTAGGATCCTATAAGATAGAGAAATTCTATAAATAGTAAAACAATTGGTAAGTAATCTAATTGTTTTGTGACTTTAATAATTGTAGAAATAGTTAATTTTTTAGTTTTAATGGTATGTGTTTTAGTAGGGGTGGCTTTTGTAACTTTACTTGAGCGTAAGATTTTAGGTTATATCCAGATTCGTAAAGGCCCAAATAAAGTGGGGTATATGGGCATTTTGCAGCCTTTTTCTGATGCGGTAAAACTTTTTACTAAGGAGCAGGTAACTCCTACTATATCCAATTTTTTAGTGTATTATTTGTGCCCTGTATTTAGTTTGTTTGTTTCTTTGTTGGTATGATGCGTTTTGCCTTACGAAACGGGGTTAATAAGATTTAATTTAAGTATTTTGTTTTTTTTATGTTGTTTGAGTGTAGGAGTTTATTCCACTATGATTGCCGGATGGTCTTCAAATTGTAAATATTCTTTACTAGGGTCTTTACGAGCTGTAGCTCAGACTATTTCTTATGAGGTTAGTTTGGCTCTGATTTTATTGTCTTTTGTAATATTAATTGGAGGGTTTAATTTAGAGTTGTTTAATAAATACCAGAATTATTTTTGATTTATTATAATTAGATTTCCTTTAAGAATAGTGTGATTTAGGTCTTGCTTGGCCGAGACTAACCGAACTCCGTTTGATTTCGCCGAAGGTGAGTCTGAGTTAGTGTCCGGATTCAATACAGAATACGGGGCTGGAGGGTTCGCTTTAATTTTCATGGCTGAGTATGCAAGAATTTTGTTTATAAGGGTGTTATTTGTAATCTTTTTTTTAGGCAGAAGACCGTTTAGAACAATATTTTATTTAAAAAGAGTAATAGTGGCCTTTGGGTTTGTGTGGGTGCGAGGAACTTTGCCTCGTTTACGGTACGATAAATTGATATACCTGGCTTGGAAAAGTTATCTCCCTGTATCAATCAATTACTTGATTTTTTTTGTGAGATTAAAAATGTTTTGTTTTTGTCTAGTATAAAATATAGACAAAGGGCGGAGTAATAAGAAAAATCAGAAAATAGTTTATAAAAATATTAATTTTGGGAATTAAAGACAAAGAGAGTCTCTTTTTTTCTGAAGTTTTTAGAAATCAATTCATTATTGGTTTACAAGACCAATGTTTTGGGGTAATTTAAACTATAAAAACTGGTTTTAATTATAATAAAATGCTTAAATAAGATATAGGAATAAAAGATGTGACAGCAAGCAAGGAATATAAACGGAGTTTAACCGCTTAGGAAAAAGTTAGAAGCTTTCGGCCTTTAGCATAATATTCCTTCTTGATGGGAGTAGTAACTCAATTTTGTCATTAACAGTGACATACCTCTATTTGGTTTCCATCAAAATTAGAAGACTAAAGTCTAAAATTTAGGTCGAAACTAAATGCAATAATTCGCTTTCTAATTGATAAAACCAGTTTAAAAAACTCTTCATGAATGCAACTCATACGTCATATATTGACTATGGTCTTTGTATTAGGACCAGTCTAGGGCTCTTTGGTACCATTCATAATAAAGACCTAAAAGAAGAATGAACAGGAAGATTAAACTTGTGGTTAGTCAAGAAAAAATGTTAGTTAGATTTAAAGTAGAGGCAATAGGTAAAAGTAGAGTGATCTCTACATCGAAAATCAAAAAAATTACAGCAATTAAGAAAAATCGTAAGGAGAAGGGGAGACGGGCAGAACCTTTAGGGTCAAACCCACATTCGTAGGGAGAGTTTTTCTCTCGATCTATAATTGTTTTTTTGGAAAGTAAAGTTGCTAATGTTATAACTACATAAGAAATGATAAAAGTGACGATGGAAATTGTTAATATTGTAAAAATTATTTTTTCTAAAGATTAGACTTTCTGATTGGAAGTCAGATATACTTATTATATTAAAAAAATTATCCTCCTCATCAATAAATGAAAATGTATAAAAATAATCAAACAACATCGACGAAATGCCAGTATCAAGCAGCAGCTTCAAATCCTAGATGGTGGGCTGAAGAAAAGTGGCATTTGTAAAGACGTAAGAAACAGACTGCTAAAAATGAGGTTCCGATAATAACATGAAGACCGTGGAATCCGGTAGCAACGAAGAATGTGGAACCGAATACTGAATCGGCAATAGTGAAGGAAGCTTCAATATATTCGAATGCTTGAAGTATAGTGAAGTAAACTCCTAGAACAATGGTCAGACCAAGTCTTTGTACGGCTTGGGAGTAATTAGCTTCTAGAATTGCGTGATGAGCTCATGTTACTGTAGCTCCTGAAGAGAGAAGGATTGTAGTATTTAAAAGAGGAATCTGGAAGGGGTTAAAGGGTTGGATACCTAGAGGGGGCCAGTATATGCCGATTTCGACAGTGGGGGATAATCTTCTATGGAAAAAAGCTCAAAAGAAAGAAAAGAAAAACAACACTTCTGATACAATAAATAGAATTATACCCCAACGTAGACCTTTTATAACGGTAGAAGTATGTGATCCTTGATAAGTGCCTTCACGGGTAATGTCTCGCCATCATTGAATTATTGTTAATAAAGTAGCAACAAATCTTAAGATTAGCAGATTTATGTTATGCTGGTGGAATCATTTTACTAAGCCAGTGGTTAGTATCATAGCTCTGATGGAGCCGGTAAGTGGTCATGGTCTAATGTCTACTAGATGATAGGGGTGGAAACCGTGGGATGATGTCATTAGTTAATTTCTCTAGTGTAGAGAGTTCTTAGAACTGCAAACACGTAGGATTGAATAATGGCCACAGCCGACTCTAAAATTAGAAGGAGTATCTGAGCAGATAGAAGAATGAAAAGAATTGATAAGGAGAGAGAAGGCCCAGTATTTCCTAGTAAAGTTAAGAGCAAGTGCCCAGCAATTATATTGGCTGCTAGCCGAATTGCTAAAGTTCCTGGGCGGATTACATTTCTAATAGTTTCAATTAGCACTATAAAAGGCATTAGGGCAAAGGGAGTTCCCTGAGGAACTAAATGGGCAAATATGTGCTTAGTGTGTTTAATCCACCCGAACACTATAAGAGTAATTCACAGAGGGAGAGACAAGGATAATGTTATTACTATGTGGCTAGATCTGGTAAACACATAAGGTAGCAATCCTAAGAAGTTGTTAAAGACAATTAATCTGAATAAAGCAATAAATACTATGGATGACCCGTTGTGGGAGGTTTGTAAAAGAGCTTTAAATTCTTTATGAAGAGTAGAAATAATTTTTCTTCAAAATAGAGATCAGCGAGAAGGGGAAGCTCAATAAAAATAAGGGAGAAACATTAAACCTAAGACGGTTGAGATTCAGTTCATAGATAGATTAAAGATTCTTGAAGAGGGTTCAAAAATCGAAAATAGGTTAGTTATAATTTTCAGGATTTGTAAATTAAAGTTTTATTTCTGTCAGATGAGAAATTAATTTTAGAGTAAGGTTTCATAAAATAGTTAAGTATGAAAAATAGTATAAACCTCATAATAAAAAAAAAGAATATAAATAGTCAGTAAATTGGTGCTATTTGTGGCATAATAAAAAAAATTCGGAAATGAATGAGTTCACCTTAAAAGTTTAGAAAAAACTAAGGTTAAGCGGGAAAGGTGAGTTTTCAATTGATAAAGAAATTCAGTTTAAAAATGAGTTAATAGAAGTTCTTTCAATAACAATAGGTATAAATCTGTGATTTGCCCCGCAAATTTCTGAACATTGTCCGTAAAATAGCCCAGGCCGATTGATGAGGAACCTTGATTGGTTAAGTCGTCCTGGAATTGCGTCAGCCTTAATACCTAGAGATGGGACGGTTCAGGAGTGGATAACGTCGGCTGCTGTAATTAGGACTCGAATTTGGGTATTTATTGGAAGTACAGTTCGATTGTCTACGTCTAATAAACGAAACCCTGAGGCCTCTAGTTCGTTAGAGGGGACTATATATGAATCAAATTCCACTTGTAGAAAGTCGGAATATTCATAACTTCAGTATCATTGGTGCCCAATTGTTTTGAGAGTTATGGACGGGTTGTTTACTTCGTCTAAAAGGTAAAGTAAGCGAAGGGAAGGGAGGGCAATAAAAATCAGAATAAAAGCCGGGATAGACGTTCAAATTACTTCAATAGGTTGGTTTTCTAGCATATATCGGTTAATAAGAGAATTAAAAAATAATGTCGCTATCATATAACCTACAAATGTAACGATTAGGACGATTACTAGTATAATGTGATCGTGAAAAAAGATTAGTTGTTCTATAAGAGGGGAGGCTCTGTCTTGAAAACTTAGATATGCTCATGTTGCCATAAGTTAATTCTAAAAGAAGAATTATTCTTCCTTATAGGAGCTTAAATCCTACACATCTATCTGCCATTTTAGAATTTAGTAATAAGAGGAATTTCTATGTATGAATGGTCTGCGGGGGGATAAGCGTGTTTTCATTCAATCGAGGAGGGCAAGAAGGGAGAAAAAATAACAGAGCGGTTGGAAACGAATGCTTCTCAGACAATCAGAAGGAATCCCAATGAGGCCACAAAAGAAATCATTGAGCCTAGGGAAGAGACGATGTTTCAAGTTGCATACGCATCTGGATAATCAGAGTATCGGCGAGGTATACCGTTCAATCCTAAGAAATGTTGAGGGAAAAATGTTATATTTACCCCGATGAAAGTCACTAAAAAGTGAATTTTTAGTCATTTAGGGTTTAAGGATAGTCCTGTTATCAAAGAGAACCAGTGAGCGATTCCAGCAAAAATTCCGAACACAGCTCCTATGGAGAGAACATAGTGGAAATGAGCAACAACATAATATGTATCGTGAAGAATAACATCGATTGAGGAGTTAGCTAGAACAACACCGGTTAATCCCCCAATCGTGAAAAGAAAGATAAAACCTAAAGCTCATAAAAGAGAGGGAGAGTAGTTTATTTGTGTACCGTGAAGGGTTCTAAGTCATCTGAAAATTTTAATTCCTGTGGGAATAGCAATAATTATAGTAGCTGAGGTGAAGTAAGCTCGAGTATCAACGTCTATCCCAACTGTAAATATATGATGAGCTCAGACTACGAATCCTAAGATTCCAATAGCTAGTATAGCGTAGATTATTCCTAAAGTTCCAAAAGATTCTTTCTTACCTGATTCTTGGCTAACAATGTGAGAGATTATGCCGAAGGCTGGTAAGATTAAAATATAGACTTCTGGGTGACCAAAGAACCAGAATAAGTGCTGATAGAGGACCGGATCACCCCCTCCAGCCGGGTCAAAAAAGGATGTGTTTAGATTACGGTCTGTAAGAAGTATAGTAATAGCGCCAGCTAGAACTGGTAGGGATAAGAGGAGAAGGATGGCGGTAATAAATACAGCTCAAACAAAGAGGGGCATTTGGTCTATTGTCATACCGTAAGATCGTATGTTGATAACTGTTGTTATGAAGTTCACAGCTCCTAGAATTGAAGATACTCCAGCGAGATGAAGAGAGAAAATTCCAAGATCTACGGAAGCTCCGGCATGTGCGATAGCAGCTGAGAGGGGAGGATAAACAGTTCATCCTGTTCCTACTCCTCTCTCTACTATTCTTCTTGTTAGAAGAAGAGAAAGAGAAGGAGGCAGAAGTCAAAATCTTATGTTGTTTATACGAGGGAATGCTATATCTGGTGCTCCTAATATAAGGGGTACTAGTCAGTTACCAAATCCTCCAATTATAATGGGCATAACTATGAAAAAAATTATAACAAAAGCGTGGGCTGTTACAATGACATTATAGATTTGGTCGTTACCGATTAGTCTACCGGGTTGACTTAGTTCTGCTCGAATAATTAATCTTAAAGAAGTACCTACTATACCCGCTCAAGCTCCGAAAATGAAATATAAAGTTCCAATGTCTTTATGGTTTGTGGAGAAAAGTCATCGTTGCATAAAATAGTGGTGATAGAATTTAAAAGGTTAATACTTTTTTAGAAAGCTTTGAAGGCTTTAAGTTTAAATAACTTAAAATTCTAAATGAAGATGAAGTATAGGGGCAGAAAAAGACCAGCGAAGTTAAAGGAAGATTTTAAAAAAAGGGAAGATGGGGAGGAGGAAGCTGATTTATATTTCATATTGAAATTTAGAATAGGGTTGAACAATAGAATAAGAACAATAACAATACGTAAGTAGAAGTACAAGGTAATTAGGGTCGAAAGAAGAAGAAAAAAAAGTGGCACAAATAGGTTTAAATTTAGTATGATTTGAATAATAATCCATTTAGGGATGAATCCTGTTATAGGCGGGAGCCCCCTTAAGGATAAAAAGTTCAAGGAAATAATAAGTGCGTGGAAAATTCTGCTTTGATCGGATTGAATAAGTCTTGAAAGGGAGAAAGTTTGTAGTTTATGAAATACTCTAGTAATGGATAGGAGAATAAAAGAGTAAATGAGGAAATAAAAAAGTCAGGAGGTGTCTCTGATCGAAATCGCCATTAATATCCAAGACAAATGATTAATAGAAGAAAAAGCGATAATTTTGCGCAGCAGTGTTAAGTTGAGACCGCCTAAACTTCCGATCAAGGCTGATAAGATGGCCGAGAGGGCGGTAATTTTAATTAAGATTGTGTTGGTTATCAAATAGGAGATTAGGGTTATAGGGGCTAATTTCTGGATTGTGGAGAGTAAGAAAATTTGGGGCCATTTTAGGCCTTCTATTACTTGGGGAAATCAGAAATGGAAGGGAGCTCCGCCAAGCTTAAGTAATAAAGCTAAGAAGATTGAAAGGAGTCTAAACGAGGAAAAAGAAAGAAAAAGAAACCCTGACGAAATAAAGAGTACTGACCCCAAAGCCTGGATCAAAAAGTACTTTAATGCTGCTTCGGAAAAGAGAGGATTCATTTTTAAGGCGATAAGTGGAATGAAAGATATTAAGTTGAGTTCCAATCCAATTCAAGCTCCAAACCAAGAGGTCGAAGAAATGGAAATAATTGATCCTAAAAACAGAGTCAGTAAGAAGAAAAAGTAAGATGTAGGAAAAATGATTAAAAAGAGAGAGGTTAAACTTTCATTTACGGGGTATGAACCCATTAGCTTGATTTAGCTTATCTTTTTAGTAGTTTGGGTGTAGTAATATAGGTAAAAAAATTTACATAATTAGTTCTATCAAAACTATCCTTTTATCAGGCACTATATTAAGGGTAATGGAAGTATAAAAGAAATTTTAAGTGAATGAGAAAAGATTTATAAATATAAGCAATTATTTAAGAAATAGTCGATTATTAAGAATTTATTCTTATTTAATGTTTTCAAAACATTTGTTTTTATTTAAACTAAATAGTCATTTAAGCATGTTATCTCACCAAATAAGTAAAAGGGGATTGAGAATATAGAATAGGAAATAAGATACGGTCAGAATTTGTCCTGTAAGAATATAAGGATCTTCAACGGGGCGTGCTCCGATTCAGGTTAGCAGTAATACAATTACTACAAAAGTTCAAAATAAAACTTGGTTAATGGGGTAAAACGCTAGTCTTTGAAACTTTGAAACGTGGGTGAATGGTAAAATTATCAAAATAGCTACTGAGGCAGCTAGCGCAATAACTCCACCTAGTTTGTTAGGAATTGAGCGCAAGATAGCGTAGGCAAAAAGAAAATATCATTCTGGCTGAATATGGGGCGGAGTGACCAGAGGATTGGCAGGGATAAAATTATCGGGGTCACCTAGAAAATATGGTGCTAGAAGGGTTAAAAATAGAAGAGCTGTTAATATAACTACAAATCCTACAATGTCTTTGAAGGTGAAATAAGGGTGGAAGGGAACTTTATCAGTTTGCCTGGAGATTCCTAAAGGATTGTTCGCTCCTGTTTGGTGAAGGAAAAGAATATGAATTATAGAAAATGCGGCTGCAGCAAGGGGTAAAATAAAGTGAAATGAGAAGAAACGAGTTAAGGTGGCGTTATCAACTGAAAATCCCCCTCAAATTCATTGTACAAGATCAGTGCCGATAAAAGGAATGGCAGAAAATAAATTTGTAATGACTGTAGCCCCTCAGAATGATATTTGACCCCAAGGAAGGACATAACCTAAGAATGCAGTTGCTATAACTATGAACAAGATCACTACCCCTACTATTCAGGCATGAAGATTTATATAAGATCTAAAGTAGATACCTCGTCCAATATGGAGGTAAAGGCAAATAAAGAAAAATGAAGCCCCGTTAGCGTGAAGGGTTCGAAGTATTCAACCGTAGCTTACATCTCGACAGATATGAGCTACTCTAGAAAAAGCTAAGTCGACGTGAGCAGAGTAGTGTATAGCTAGGAATAAACCTGTTGCAATTTGAATCACTAAGCAAAGGCCGAGCAAAGAGCCAAAGTTTCAAAATGTAGAGATGTTCCTTGGTAAGGGCATATCCACTAAAGCACCGTTGGCAATTTTAAATAAGGGATGGGATTTACGTAGAGGTGTTATCATTAGGAAATAAGACGTAAAGGTCCTTTAAATAAACTAATAATTTTAACAACAACAATTAGTATAAGAAGAAGGTAGGATACAATGGAAATAGTGAAGATTATGGAGGGGGTGTTATAGATTCAATTAATGATGAAAGGGGTAGAAACTAAAGATCTTAACGAAGTGGGGGACAATGATGATGAGTTAGGAGAAATAACAAGAGGATCCAGGGAAAGAATAACGAACACAAATAAGGATAGAAATATTAAAGAAAAAAAGAAAGTAGTTAGAGAGAAAGAAAAAGACTCGTTAGAGGCCAAGGAGGCAATATAAATGAATAAGACTAATATTCCGCCAAGAAAAACCAAAAACAAAATATAAGAAAACCAAAATGAAAAATTGTAAGCTCCGACTGTAATTGAAATTAGTACAGTTTGAGTAAATAGCATAAGACCCATGGCCAAAGGGTGGGAGAGTTGTGTAAACAGGAAGGAGAAAAAGAGTAATAGGGGAATTGTTAATGTAAAAATAATAGAGAGTTAAGTATCTCTTTAGTTTTAGGAAAGTTCCAAATTTAGGATTTAAATACCAATGTTTTATTTGTTTAAATTAACTGTAAAACTAATGATAAATTTTAGATTTTTGAGAGTATTCGGTTCGTTGTTTATAATTTTTTGTGGTTTATGAAGGTTTATCTCTTATTATAAGCATTTGTTAAATTCTTTATTAAGGCTGGAATTCATGATACTAGGGGTTTTTTGGTTATTGAGGCTACAGTTGTCTATAGTGGGCAGGGAGATTTATTTTTCTTTATTTTTTTTAACTTTAGCTGTATGCGAGGGAGCCCTTGGTTTGTCATTGTTAGTGCTTATCGTACGAAGACATGGCAATGATTATTTTAAAAGATTTAATTTTTTGGAATGTTAAAATTTTTAATTCCTGTAATTCTATTGATAAAATTTAAAGATAACTGAAAATTAATTCAGATTGGGTTAGGATTGTTAAGGTTTTTAGTCGGTTTAGATTGTTTTCATAACATGAATATATATAGACTAGGTTTCAATCTAGGAATAGATTACATTAGGTACATTATGGTTTATTTGAGAGTTTGAATTATATTTCTTATTATTATTTCAAGAGAACGAGTAAAGTTTACGATGAACTTTAGTGGTATATTCATTTTAGTAAATTTAATTTTATTGCTAAGGCTTTTGATTACGTTTTCTTCATTAAATTATTTATTGTTTTATATTAGATTTGAAATATCTTTAATTCCAACTTTAATTTTAATTTTAGGATGAGGGTATCAGCCTGAGCGAATTCAGGCCGGAGTTTACATACTTTTTTATACTTTGGCTTTGTCTTTGCCTTTGTTGGGATCTTTATTATATATTTATATAAAAGAACATAGACTAACTATAATATTAAGAAATTTTATTTTAGATTCAAGATGGGCGAATAGTCTTTGGTATTTTAGAAGAGTGACGGCTTTTTTGGTCAAGCTGCCTATGTACATATTTCATTTATGATTACCGAAAGCTCATGTGGAGGCACCAGTGGCTGGTTCTATAATTTTGGCTGGGGTTTTATTAAAGTTAGGAGGCTATGGCCTAATCCGGGTGTTAGTTATGTTTCAAAAAATTAGTTTAAATTTTTCTTGGCTATGGGTGAGAATCAGGTTAGTGGGGGGAGTAGTAGTGAGTTTGTTATGTTTACGACAAGTGGATATAAAATCTTTAATTGCTTACTCCTCAGTTGTACATATAAGAATAGTGTTGTGCGGGCTAATAATTTTTAGATGATGGGGGCTGATAGGGGCTGTAGTGGTAATAGTCGGACATGGATTATGTTCTTCAGGTTTGTTTTGTTTAGCTAACATAGTATACGAGCGAGTGGGGAGTCGAAGACTTCTAGTTAGTAAGGGTTTATTAAACTTTATACCTAGAATGGGATTATGGTGGTTCTTGTTTAGAGTGGGAAATATAGCTGCTCCCCCAACTTTAAATTTGTTCGGCGAAATCAATTTAATTATTAGGTTAATAAGTTGAAGGATACTAACAGTTCTTGGTTTGATATTCCTTTCTTTTTTTAGAGCTGCATACACTCTGTATATGTACAGACTAAGACAACATGGAATCTTTCTTAACAGTTTATATTCTTGTAGGTCAGGAAAAGTTCGTGAGTATTTAGTTTTGTTTTTACATTGGTTTCCATTAAATGTATTGATTTTAAATTTGAGATTGGTTAGAGGTATTTAAGGTGGGAAGTTTATTCAATTGGTCACCGGGCAGTTTATATAATTTATAGAGAATATTGCATTGAAGCTGCAAAAGAGATAGATATATCTGTGGACAAAAAGATAAATGTTTTAGAAGCTTTAGCTTCAGTTTTGTAACGAAAATACAACGTGTTAATTACACCATAAAACAGCTATGTGAATGAAAATAAAACTAAGAAATATCCTGGAGATAATTTTTGCATGACAAACAAAGGTTATAAATATTTAACTAATTCCTTACTCGAAGTAGGTGTAAAATTACTATATTAGATTTAAAAGATCTATACTTACTTTTCAGTCATCGAGTAAAATTAAAATTGTATGGTCTAGAATAATAAAGTGGCTGAGTATACAAGCGGCAGATTGTAAATCTGTAGACGAATAATGATTCCTTTATTAGGCTCTATAGTATAAAAATAATATTAAATTGCAAGTTTAAAGATGTGTAAATCACTAGGGTTTATAAGAAGAGTATACGTGCTGATGTAAAGGGCATAAAAAGTTTTGATCTTTTAAGAAATGGTGCAATTCCGTTGCGTGTAATTGTTATAAATAAATTGTTGTAATATGTTGGTTTGAGCCTAGATTGAAAAGGGAGCGTGTACAAATATTATATATACATTTCAATTTTGTTAAAATTTATTCTTTAGCTATAATTAAAAAGTTAACTTACAATTTAACAGACGGTATATATAATTTCTTCTTCCCCTTATATTAAAAGTAGTTCCAACGGTCTTATCAGCCCCCTTCCGGTTAGAGAAGGTGGGGCTTAAGCCGTTGGAACTACTTTTACCCTTAGACTCAGAACTTTTGTCAGATAATTAAGATATACACGCTTGTCTCTTCTCCTTTCGCTACTCCGTGATTCATAAATTTTCTGTTATATAATTGTTATTGTTCCATATACACTGATATTATTCTATATTTATTTCTTTATCTTTGATCTTGTTTATTTATAATTTTGTTGTTTTTTATATTTCGAGAAATTTACTGGAGGGGGTATAAGTGTTGAGCAAAATATATATGTTAGATGTTTATATGTTTGTTTTTCTGTACTGTCTAGTTTTATTTAATTCTTATTTTTAATATATACCTTATATAGGAAGCTGAGCCATGGGGGCCCCCAAACGTCAAATGTTATAAATTTCTTAATATTTTAGTGACTGAAATTTAAAATTATTTAAAAGTAAAAATAAATAGAGTGGAAGTAGAAGTTTCAAAGTAAAGCTAAAATAGAACAGCATTTCAGTTACGTTGAAAAGAGTTATCGTGCAAATCGATTTACTTTGATTAATTCTCCCATGATCAGAGAAGTGTTGGTACTAATTGTTTTGTAATAAAATAGCATAATAAAAGATTATGTAGTTGGGTCTGTTATTTAAATTAAAAGTTTGATATGCGGATAATGGTTTGAAGAATTTATATACATAACATTAGGATGCTAAGACTTGGAGCTGGTTCTGTGATTTGTGGGTTTGTTTCCTTGTTGAAACTGTTCGGAGGTGTGACTAGTATAATTGAGTGGGATCTAATAAGGTTGAATTCGTTGTCAGTGGTATTTGTTTTGATTTTTGATTGGATTTCGATATTGTTCTTGTCCTTTGTGTTGCTTATTTCTGGTAGAGTGATATATTACAGAGGGAGTTATATACAAGAAGATAAGTGTTTTAATCGATTTATATACTTGGTATTAATGTTCGTTTTTTCGATGGCTATGATAGTCTTGAGGCCGAACTTAATTAGTATTCTTTTGGGATGGGACGGACTAGGGCTAGTATCGTATGCCTTGGTAATTTTTTATCAGAATGAAAAATCTGCTAATGCTGGTATACTGACTGTATTATCTAATCGAGTGGGCGACGTTGCTATTCTACTTAGAATTGGCTTGATGGCAAGGTTAGGTAGGTGAAATTTTGTAATCTATTCGTATTATGTTTTAGATGAGGGATGGATTTTATTAAAGTTTTTGGTAATACTAAGAGCTATAACTAAAAGAGCACAAATTCCTTTCTCGGCATGATTACCTGCTGCTATGGCAGCCCCAACGCCGGTTTCCGCTTTAGTACATTCTTCTACCCTGGTAACTGCTGGGGTATATTTGATAATTCGCTTTAGGGCGGCTTTAGAGAATTCTAAGATCCAGAGAATGCTGTTGATTATTTCCTGTTTAACTATGTTTATAGCAGGACTTGGGGCTAATTTTGAGTATGACCTTAAGAAGATTATTGCTTTATCTACTTTAAGTCAGTTAGGGGTTATACTTAGAATTTTGTCTTTGGGGTATCCTGATCTTTCTTTTTTTCACTTACTGAGGCACGCGTTGTTTAAAGCTTTGTTGTTCATATGTGCAGGAATTATCATCCATAGGGTTGGTAACTATCAAGATATTCGATGTATGGGTGGTTTGGTGAAATTTATGCCCTTAAGTGTGGGTTTTATAAGGGTTGCAAACTTAGCATTATGTGGGTTTCCCTTTTTGGCTGGATTTTATTCTAAAGATATAATTTTGGAGGTAGCTTTTATAAGGTGACTTAATTTCATCTCTTTAGTATTGTACGTTTTAGCTACTGGGTTGACAGTGATGTATACTATGCGCTTGGTCTTTTATAGACTGAGAGGTAACTTTAACTTAAGGGCTATGAGTAACACGAGGGACGAGGATAAAATCATGAGAAATTCTATAATTTTGCTAGGAGTAAGAGCTGTTTTTATGGGGGCAGCTCTGTCTTGAATCATTTTCCCCGAACCTTACATAATTTGTCTGAATGGGTTGATAAAAAATATGGTTTTAATGGTTAGGCTAGCAGGAGGAGCTTTGGGTTATATGTTTAATTTATTGAATATTAACTACAATTTAAAGTCACTTTATAATTACAAAACTGTAGTAATAGGGGGATCTATATGGTTTATGCCGTTCTTAAGAACTAAAAATGTTGGCCAGATAAGTCTTTTAGGGGGCATAAACGTTGATAAGCTAGGTGATAAAGGTTGATTTGAGTATTTTGGAAGACAAGGGTTATATTATGTTTTTAGCAAACTTTTTATGTTATCAAATATATTACAGTTAAATAATATTAAAGTTTTTATAAAAATATTTGTTGTTGGGGTAGTAATCATGTTATTTACCTTTTTGTAATTTGAATTTAAAATTGATTTGGTTTGCGAGTACAAACTTAAATAGTTTAAATAAAATGTTAGCTTGTGGCGCTTAAGATGTAAAAATTTACTTTAA